TGGCTAAAATATCTTCCGCTTTATATGATTATCAATCAAATAAAAAGTTATTTTATGTCGCAATCCTTACATCCCCTACCACAGGTGGGGTGACGGCTAGTTTTGGTATGTTGGGAGATATCATTATTGCCGAACCCAACGCTTACATTGCATTTGCGGGTAAAAGAGTAATTGAACAAACATTGAATAAGACAGTACCTGAGGATTCACAAGTGGCTGAATATTTATTCCATAAGGGCTTATTCGATCCAATCGTACCACGTAATCCTTTAAAGGGCGTTCTGAGTGAATTATTTCGGCTACATGCTTTCTTTCCTTTGAATCAAACTTAGATTAAGTAGAGCCGTAGAGTAGAGTCTTAATTTAATAATTTATTTAATATTAATAAAACGGAATAAATTTTTTGAAATGAAAATTATTAAATTATAAGACAAGAACAAGAAAATAACTAATATTATGAATAATAAAAAGGTGGATTATCATACATATATTTCGTGTAGAAACATGTAGAAAGGTGAATAAGTCCGTTTATTTACATATTTTTTATTTACACATTTATTGAATTTTTTAATAAATATTTATTAAAAAAATACTTATATTAAAACATATACTTATATATTCCTTATTTAAGTATATACTCACTTAGGTATACTTAGTATAATATAAGTATAATATAATATTTATATAAATATAATTATTATATATGAATTATAAGATATCTTTATAACAATATAAGGTTAAAATAAAAATATTAATATAAAACAATAAATAAAAATAACAGGTACAAATATTAAATCGAGGTACCCATTCAATGATAACTCTCAACAACTTTCCCTCCATTTTTGTGCCTTTAGTAGGCTTAGTATTTCCGGCAATTGCAATGGTTTCTTTATCTCTTCATGTTCAAAAAAACAAGATTTTTTAGATACTATAGGGACAAATCTTATCCATTTTTTTTTTGAAACTGATTTGGATCATAACACCCATATCTATTTAGTAGAATATGGTATAACATGTTGCTTCTTTCGAGCATAAGCTCTTATGTATGTGTAAACATGATATATGGGTAAATTCATTTTTCAAATGGATCGGCATCGGGAAGAATTTCGGAAACGTAAAGTCAATATATCTATATCTATATATATGTGGATAGCTATAGGAAATCGTATGAAAGAGATGTTATTATTTTAGTTTGGATCTAAGCAATTCGATGAATTATTCTTAAAGGTTCACATCATAGTAGTGCTGGTTGATGAAAGTTACTTCGGAAACAAAAAAAGTAAAATCCAATTTATTTTTGTTATTTTTCCAATTCCAATAAAATGCAACTAGGTCTAGTGAGAATATGAGTTGGCGATCAGAACGTATATGGATAGAACTTATAGCGGGATCTCGAAAAATAAGTAATTTCGGCTGGGCCCTTATTCTTTTTTTAGGTTCATTAGGGTTTGTATTGGTTGGAACCTCCAGTTATTTTGGTAGGAATTTGATATCTTTATTTCCTTCTCAGCAAATCCATTTTTTTCCACAAGGGATCGTGATGTCTTTCTATGGGATCGCGGGTCTTTTTATTAGTTCCTACTTGTGGTGCACAATTTCGTGGAATGTAGGTAGTGGTTATGATCGATTCGATATAAAAGAGGGCATAGTGTGTATTTTTCGTTGGGGATTCCCTGGAAAAAACCGTCGCATATTCCTCCGATTCCTTATGAAAGACATTCAGTCCATCAGAATAGAAAATAAAGAGGGTCTTTTTGCTCGTCGGGTCCTTTATATGGAAATCAGAGGCCAGGGGGCCATTCCCTTGACGCGTACTGATGAGAATTTGACTCCACGAGAAATTGAGCAAAAAGCTGCTGAATTGGCCTATTTCTTGCGCGTACCAATTGAAGTATTTTGAAAAAATAAACTGAAGAATTAATACTTTGCAAGAGGGAAAAAACTAAAGAATCCTCTTTTTTTTCTATACCATAAGTTAACGGAAGTTTCTTCCGAACGCTTATTCGAGCCAAAGTAAACGTATACGAAACACCCCTAAAACGAAAATTTTTGTGTCCATAATTTTTTTTTCGAAATATTTGATATTTTTTTTAATAGAACAGGAGTTCTTTCGTCTCGAAATCCGACTAATATTAATTTGAAGTGGGCTCTTTCTTATTCTATTTCTGTATTCTTTCTAGATTCAAGGACTAACCGCTATACTGCATCACAAATAAAAACTCTGAAATAGATTAATGGGCTAGATGACTTGAAATATAACTTATGCTTGATAGAAATATTAGTATCATATAGAGTCGACGCATGGGGTGAGTTCATTAAAACTTCAAAAATTCACAGACGAAAAAATGGCAAAAAAGAAAGTATTCATTTCCCTTCTATATCTTGCATCTATAGTATTTTTGCCTTGGTGGATCTCTCTCTCATTTAAAAAAAGTCTGGAATCTTGGATTACTAATTGGTGGAATATTAGGCAATCCGAAATTTTTTTGAATGATATTCAAGAAAAGAGTATTCTAAAAAAATTCATAGACTTAGAGGAACTCCTTCGTTTGGAGGAAATGATAAAGGAATACCCGGAAACGCATTTACAAAAGCTTCGCGTTGAAATCTACAAAGAAACGATCCAATTGATCAAGATGCACAATGAGGATCGTATCCATACAATTTTACACTTCTCGACAAATATAATCTGTTTCGTTATTCTAAGTGGTTATTCTATTTTAGGTAATGAAGAACTTGTTATTCTTAACTCTTGGGTTCAAGAATTCCTATATAACTTAAGCGACACAATAAAAGCTTTTTCTATTCTTTTATTAACTGATTTATGTATAGGATTCCATTCGCCCCACGGTTGGGAATTAATGATTGGCTCTGTCTACAAAGATTTTGGATTTGCTCATAATGATCAAATTATATCCGGTCTTGTTTCTACTTTTCCAGTCATTTTAGATACAATTTTTAAATATTGGATCTTTCGTTATTTAAATCGTGTATCTCCTTCACTTGTAGTGATTTATCATTCAATGAACGACTGAAAAATGATCGACCGACCTAATTAGAATATTTGGTACTTTGTACATAAGCAAAACATTCAAAATTGTACTTACTACCCAGCCAAGCGATTTCTCCAATATTTCAGAAAAATGATTTCATTAAATAGCAAAATTATAGATAGGGAACTCTACTAGCGACCTACCTAATTTTATTGTAGAAAATTTCGGGATCAATGATTGGACCATGCAAACTAAAAAAACCTTTTCGTCGATAAAGAAAGAGATTACTCGATCCATTTCCGTATCGCTCATGATAATGATATATATAATAACTCAGGCACCCATTTCAAATGCCTATCCCATTTTTGCACAGCAGGGTTATGAAAATCCACGAGAAGCAACTGGCCGTATTGTATGTGCCAATTGCCATTTAGCTAATAAACCCGTGGATATCGAGGTTCCACAAGCGGTACTTCCGGATACTGTATTTGAAGCAGTTGTTCGAATTCCCTATGATCTGCAAGTGAAACAAGTTCTTGCTAATGGTAAAAAAGGAGCTTTGAATGTAGGGGCTGTTCTTATTTTACCCGAGGGGTTTGAACTAGCCCCCCCCGATCGTATTTCGCCTGAGATTAAAGAAAAGATAGGAAATCTGGCTTTTCAAAGTTACCGCCCTACTAAAAAAAATATTCTTGTGATAGGTCCTGTTCCTGGTCAGAAATATAGTGAAATCACCTTTCCTATTCTTTCCCCGGACCCCGCTACTAAGAAAGATGTTCACTTCTTAAAATATCCCATATATGTAGGCGGGAACAGAGGAAGGGGTCAGATTTATCCCGACGGGAGCAAGAGTAACAATAATGTTTATAATGCTACAGCAGCAGGTATAGTAAGCAAAATCATACGAAAAGAGAAAGGGGGGTACGAAATAACCATAGTGGAGGCATCGGATGGGCGTCAAGTGGTTGATATTATCCCTCCAGGGCCGGAACTTCTTGTTTCCGAGGGCGAATCCATCAAACTTGATCAACCATTAACGAGTAATCCTAATGTGGGTGGGTTTGGTCAGGGGGATGCGGAAGTAGTACTTCAAGATCCATTACGTGTCCAAGGCCTTTTGCTCTTCTTGGCATCTGTTATTTTGGCACAAATCTTTTTAGTTCTTAAAAAGAAACAGTTTGAGAAGGTTCAATTGTCCGAAATGAATTTCTAGATCCGCGGATTTTTCAACATCAAGCTCTAAAAAGAAACAAACTCTTGTTGGCAATTATATTATGTAATAATTATATTATGTAATTGTGTATGATCAAAAAAATTTTGTTTGTTTCTTTTTTTTTCTACCGGATTTCGGGAATTACTTATACCGGTCATGATATGTATATTGTGAAGAAGACTATTTTATTTTACTTATCTCTTCTTTGTTTTTTCAATCCAAATCGAAGTGATATAGAATGAATCAGTAGTTTTCTATTCGAATAGAATCAAAACAAAAGATAAATAAGCGTAAAATAGAAACCAAAGTATAAATGAAAGGAACAAAGGGTTTTATTTTAGGGGGGGGGTTGTTCGTCTCCTAGTCCTTGACACAAGAAAAGGGATTTTCCCCAACCCCTTCTTGTGTCGAATTAATAATGATTCTTGATCCTGTTCGTCAAAAACGACTATTCGTAGTTTCCATTTTTTTCTCGGTTTATCATAACCTTTTTTCGATTTATCATGTTAAGTAGTGGACAAACAAAAATATAGGTAAATTTATTGAACAAATACAAATAGAACTTCTTCAAGTTCAATGAACTTCTAAAATAGAAAAAAGGAAATTTTTATTAGATTAAATAGAGTAAGGTTCTATTTTATTAGTATAGAAAGGGTTTGCATGATACCTAATCGATATAAATCTATATATAGAACTATAGAATTGTGAGTCATACTAAAAGGGGAAATTGAGTGATTACTTCTTTGTTTTAATTTTGAAAGTATTCACAGATACCTTCGAGTAAAAGATTTTCT